CACACCGAAAAATGCCATTGCCAAAAAGTGACAAGGTAAAATTTCCATTTCTTCATGAAAATAAATGTCCCTTTTGAAGCCAGAATGGATCTTTTTTGATACCTAATATAATGCATGAAAGGTTCCTTGACCAACCGCAGGTTTGCCCCCAAATCCTTAATCTTAACAAAGACGTTCACAAGACGTTCTATTTTTATATAGAAATAGATTCGTTCAAGAAAAACTCCAGAAGATGTTGATCGTAAATGAAAAGATTGGTTACGTAGAAAGACGAAAATGGATTCATATTCACATACGTGAGAATTATATAAGAATAAGAATAATCTTTTATTTTTTTTTGAAGAAGGGGAACTGGCTTTCTTTGGAATAAGAAGACTATTCCAATTACAATATTCATTGAGAAAGACTCGTAATAAATGCAAGGAGGAAGCATCTTTTACGCAATAGCGAAGGATTTGAACCAAGATTTCCACATGAACAGGGCGAGGTATTACCATATCTAACACAAAATTAAAATGTGAAAAAGTGTCCTCGAAAAAGGGAAATATTGAATGAATTGATCGTAAATTCTGAGATTTTCCTATCTTGTTCGTTTCCCCTTCTAGACAAGATAGGAATTGTAAAGAAAATGGAATTTCGACAATAAAAGCAAACCCCTCTGATATGATTTGAGAATACAAATTCTTGTTGCGTACCCAAAATGGATTTTGGTTAGAATCATTAGGAGAAATCAGAAAATGATTCTGTTGATACAGTCGAGTAATTAACCGTTTCACAATCAGTAAACTGGATTTATTGTCATAACCCAGATTTTCCGACAAAATCAATTTACTCAAAGCACGATTATGAGCAAATGCATAAATATACTCCTGAAAGATAAGTGGATATAGGAAGTCATGTTGTTGAGATCTCTCCAGCTGTAAATATCTTTGGATTTCCTCCATTTGAAATTCGATTTGAATTAAAGGTAGAAGATTGGGGGGGTTATCAAATGATACATAGTGCGATACAGTCAAAACAAGGTATTCTGTAAAAATCGATACCTCGGGGACAGATAAACTTATCAACAGATTCTCTACCCTCTCCTTTTTCCATCCATTTCATTTAATTCGTCTATGTTTATGTTATAGAATAACAAGATGGTTAGAAATCTTTTATTTTTTAAACCGAATCGCTCTTTTGATTTCGGAAAAAACTTTCTTTATCAATATACTGCTTCTTTTACACACGCATCTTCAGTCCATAATGGAGAATGTCAATAGTTAGGATTCATTAAAAAAAAATCGAATCCACACGTGGAGTGATAAGTGCTTCCCGTATCAGGCACCAATTTATTTTTAACGTCTAGTTAGATCGGGAAATTATTCAAATTAAGAACAGAAGCCGGTTGCTTTTTCTTTCTGATAATTAATTGAAGCCACAGGGCTCCTATCCATTTATTCATTCGACCCAACTTTCTTTTGTTCCGTTCCAAGAATTCGAAAAAGGTTTTATACCAATCCGATAAGAATGAAATATCCTCAGAACTCTCCATTGATACGACATGCTATTTTTTCCATTTATTCCCTTTCAGGATCAGTCGCGGTCTTCCAAAGTTTACCAAGGTTACGGACGAATTCGTCACTTCATCCAAATGTGTAAAAGATTCTAGCCGCACTTAAAAGCCGAGTACTCTACCGTTGAGTTAGCAACCCGAAAAAAACAAACATAGATTAAACAAAACCTCAACAAAGGGTGTATAGATACAATCAAATTAAATGAAATTGATTTTAAACAAAGAGAAAAAAATATATTATACAAACTAATCAAACCCTTGAGTTAACAAATCTAACAAAAAAACAGATTTTATAATGGATTCAAAACATAAAAATGAAGTGATTCGATGAAAATACAATTAGATGAAAATACAAGAAATTGTCAGATAAAATAAAAGAAAAAAAAAGATACAGCATTGTGAAAATGGATAGAGCATCTCTTATGTTATCTAGCTTTCTTTCAATCAAAAAAACCTCTTGTATCAAAGAAAACATCATTTGAATAAGATAAAGTAACAAAACTATGGGACAAAAATAAATAGACCCGGATCGCTTATCACGATGAATTATATTTGTTCAATACACTGTTGTCAATATAAATGTTGAGAAAAGAATACATTGGAAAAGAGAAATTGCATGAAATAAAATCCTTTTTGAAATCCTTTGAATTTCAATTTAACAATGAAATACAATAATATTCAAAATTGTCTTGGATTGACACTACATATCTAATCTACATAGATAGAATAAAGTATAAATCGAAGAATAAAAAAGGAAGAATTCAAAAAAAAATATCGGATTTTTTAGTCCCTAATGCTAATGTATTTCATCAATCTAAGTGGAATAAGCAAAGTAGATTCCTTGTTCTTGCTTAGTCGAGTTCCAATGAAAACCACACAATTAAATAAAGGAAATGCGGAAATTTGATATTTATAAGATCAATCAATTTGGTCATTCTAGACCATCTAGACCATAAGATTCGACAGAAACTATGATAAATAAATATGAATACGGAAGAAAAAAAGAAAAAGGGGGGCAAGTAGAAAAAAGTTAGACAAAGTTATATACAAGTCGCTACCCCCCTGGTATTTCTTTAATTGAATTTCATTTGATTAGGCGGAAGTTCCTTAAAAACTGCGGCTTTCTTTAAAAGATTCTGAACAGTTCCCGTGGGTTGAGCACCCCTTTCAAGGAAATAGAGAATAAGAGGAACATTTAAAAAAGTTTGATTCTTCATTGGATCATAAAAGCCCACCCTTCTAAGATCTTTTCCTTCTCTTCGGGATCGAACATCAATTGCAACGATTCGATAGATGGCTCATTGGGATAGATGTAGATGAACAATACCCCCCCTAGAACCGTATAGGAAGTTTTCTCCTCGTACAGCTCGCGAAAAAATGATTTGATTCGAAGTTTTGTCTATATATGCAATTCTAATAAATTAAATGACAAATGCGCCCATAAAATAAATTAGACTATGATTTCAGTCTTTTTTTCTTCCTGAAAATGAAAAATAAACCATTCGTACTCATAACTCAAGTTGGATAACTCTCGAATAGTTCAAAGGAAAAATCTTTAGTCAATTTCATTTATTGAGTCGTCTTTACTCCCTTTTGTTTGTCTCGTTTAAACCATTTCAAATTCTATTTGGATTCTTTAGTGCGATCCAGTTATTGAGACGATTGAGACAATTAAAAGGGTGTTTCCTTGTTCTTAGATCCTTTCCTTATTTTTAATCATTGGGTTTAGACATTACTTCGGTGTTTCTTAATTCTTTCAAAATAAAATGGCAGCAACATACCCCCTTTTGATTTCTTTCGATCAAAAAATCCTATGGACAGTCGATTCCCGCGTGATACACTTTGAATCGAAAATTTTGAATCAATTTCAACAAGTTTTGCTTTTGAATTGGAAACTTGCTCGAATTAGATCCTTTCGATTCCTATATATGTTCGATATATTTACGAAGTTGTTCCTCCAATTGATTGGCATTAACCCTAGATCCTTGCCTCCGAGAAATAAATTAATACTTTCTATTCGAGCTCCAGCGTGCACTATTTACAACCGAACAAAAAACGAAGGGTTCGGGTGTAACAGAACAAACAATGTCGAGCCAAGAGCACCCTTATTCCTAGACAAATCAAAAATGGTGGATGTAAAAATCCACAACGGATCGTGTCCTTCAAGTCGCACGTTGCTTTCTACCACATCGCTTCAAACGAAGTTTTACCATAACATTCCTCTAATTTGGAACCGGTATGAAATTGATTCAATTATGGAATCATGAATAGTCACTGGTTCAGCTGTCCATAGACATCGTAATCTAGACTTTTCTTCTATATATGAATATATGATATGTGGAACTATTTTTCTGAAAAAGTCTTAGCAAGACAGCATTTTTAACATACATAAATAATATATAGATCCGAGAAAAAAATAGAAATAGAGAAACGAATAACTTCTTCGTATCTATCAGATAGACTGAACAATTGTCACTGTTATAGATATTCTAGATTATCGAATATCTATAATTTAAGTTTAAATAATTTAAGGATTACAAATCTTTTTCACAAAGAACCCAAAATTTTCTTGTCATTGAAATAGAATGATACGTAACATTTATATGATTATATTATATGATTGATATGTATTTGGTTTAAATGGGGTTGAGGAATATTGACTCTTGTGAGAAAGTGAATACAAAGGGATAGGATAAATCACCCCTGCCTCAAGCCTTAAATAGATAATAGATTTCCCATTTTTCATTCGAGTCAAACACGAAATACCTAAATCAAATTAGATTCAAAGAAAAAACATCAGCTCCAAAACATATTTCTATATAATATGGAACTTGATCATTTATTAATGAAATTCGAACAGACACAGATATTAAAATTCATATGGATTAACTCCTACCCACTCCCCTATTTCTTTCTATAGGAATAATGGAGCATAAAAAATGGACTGCGCTGGGACGGAAGGATTCGAACCTCCGAATAGCGGGACCAAAACCCGTTGCCTTACCACTTGGCCACGCCCCATTTCAATTTCTAATCGACACTAAGAAACAATAATATTGGTATTGCTTGTTTGTCAACTCGAGTCCAAATATCTATAGATCTATAGAATCGATTGGTACTAGAATTTTGATACATATAGATATAGAATTCAACTGAATTTATTGATCATTACATAGAATTCAATTAAGATATTGTATGAAAGTATGATTTCTTCTATCCTCCTTTGAGAATTGGAGGATTTTTGGTTGGGTGGATTCAAAGAAAAAGAAGGGTTTTTGTCTACCTTACTTACTTTCTTTTTCCTTATATCAAAAACGCAATCAAAATGCAATTATCTCCAATAACAAAATGTCTGTTATGCTTAATATCGTTAGTTTGATCTGTATTTGTATTAATTCTCCCTTTTATTCGAGTAGTTTTTTCTTCGGCAAATTGCCCGAAGCCTATGCTTTTTTGAATCCAATCGTGGATGTTATGCCAGTCATACCTTTGTTTTTTTTTCTCTTAGCTTTTGTTTGGCAAGCTGCTGTAAGTTTTCGATGAGATCCTGAATAATAATATCCTAGAAAATGTATGATTTCCTCGATAAAAAAATTCTAACAATTGAAAAAATAAGATAAGTTTTAGAGTATGAACCCTCGATTCACACGCTGAAATTCGTGTATAGTCGACAAAACCCAGGCTTACCCTCATTTTTGACCCCCTTTCCAGTGAAAGACCCTAACCCTATTAGGGTCTCCCACAATATAATATCTAATTTGGATATAAACCAAAATTTGGGTTAATGAAAAACAAATGAATTTGTGACAATGCATTTCTAGAAAAACCTCATTTCTTTAGGATATGTGGTAGAAAAATAGAAGATCTATTCTCTTTTTTTTTTTTTCAAAAAAACCATCTTGGAGATTGTGTAATGCTTACTCTGAAACTCTTCGTTTATACCGTAGTGATATTTTTTGTGTCTCTCTTTATCTTTGGATTCCTATCTAATGATCCAGGGCGAAATCCTGGACGTGAAGAATAAAATACAGGGGGTTTTCCTTGGTTTTAGTTAATTTGGTTTTAGTTAATTTGCAAATTTTCTTAGGATTTTATCTATTCTACACGTTTCACTAAGATTTTAAAAATTTGAAAAAAAAACCAAATAAATTCATCAACGGAAACGGAAAGAGAGGGATTCGAACCCTCGGTACGAATAACTCGTACAACGGATTAGCAATCCGACGCTTTAGTCCACTCAGCCATCTCTCCCAATTGAAAAAGATAATTACTACATTACACATAATGTAAAGAATCTTTCTTCTTTCTCTATTCTATTATATATATAGAGATCCATAAATCGGGAATTTCCTTTATCTAAAAGATGGGCTCGACCGCCCGAACAATCGAACTAAAAAAAATAAGCAAGACCCATTTGTGTTGATTTTGTTCGAAAGGCCCTTCTTATTCTCATGGCCCGGCCCGGTCAGTACCCAGCCGGGCTCTTTTTTTTGTTCCAACGAATTATAATGATTTATCTGATATCTGATTTGAAAACAAAAAGACTTTTGTTATTATATTATTATATGCAATTGGATATTTTATATTCAAGCAACAAAAAAAAAGAACAAAGACTATTTACATTCTTTTTCTTGTTATATTTTACCGAACTCAAAAAGAAACTATCGATTCTTCCACAATTTTTATTTTGATCTCCCCGCAAAAAAGTGCAACGTTCTCATTTTGATGATTCTTTGATGATCCTATCTTGCTCATGCTCAACGATCTTGTTCGACAAAAGATCCATTTGTATACAATAATCATATTGTAGCGGGTATAGTTTAGTGGTAAAAGTGTGATTCGTTCTATTAACCGTTAATAGTTAAAGGGTCTTTCGGTTTTATTCATATTCCGACCAAAAACTTTATTTCTTAAAAAGATTTAATCCTTTACCTCTCAATGAGAAATTCGAGAAAAAAATACGAATTCTCGTGATTTGTATCCATGCGTCACTTATAAATTGAAAAGTTGGATTATGAAATTGCGAAACATAATTTTTGAATTGGACCAAAAATTCCAATTGAATAAGTATGAGTAAAGGATCCATGGCAGAAGATAGAAAGTCCATTTCGAATCGTAACTAAATCTTCCATTTTTTTCTAAAGAAATAAATTGGAGCAAAATAGCTATTCAACGACGACTTTGGTTTACTAGAGACATCGACATATTGTTTTAGCTCGGTGGAAACAAAATCCTTTTCCTTAGGATCCTCTCAAATAGAAATAGAGAACGAAGTAACTAGAAAGATTGTTAGAATCACCTTCTTCTAGAAGGATCATCTAGAAAGCGATTCATTTTGTTTGTTTGTTTGTATTCAAACAAAAAGCTGACGTAGGTGTTATGGGTATCATTTTGTTCATTTTGTTCACATCTTAGATCTATGAATTTACTCATATTCCATAAAGGAGCCGAATGAAACCAAAGTTTCATGTTCGGTTTTGAATTAGAGACGTTCAAAGCAATGAATTGAACGTCGACTATAACCCCTAGCCTTCCAAGCTAACGATGCGGGTTCGATTCCCGCTACCCGCTTATTTCCTTTTTTCTAAATATTCTATTCTAGAATATAGAAAATATATTTTAATTACGATTAGTGAATCATTGAATATACAATTCCAAAAATGATCTCACATATAATCCTATTTTTTTTGTTTTCAATTCAAGAAAAATCAAAATACGCAAAAATCGGAATGAACGGCGTCCATTGTCTAATGGATAGGACAGAGGTCTTCTAAACCTTTGGTATAGGTTCAAATCCTATTGGACGCAATTGATTTCCATCTATTTTTGATTTCGAAAGACTTTTTGCATAATTTGAATCCGAGACACTTGAGTCCTTTTTGAAAAGAAAAGTGAACCGTTTCTTTATGCTTGTTCCTGAAGTAGAAACCGATCCATTTGTTCCT